GCGGGGCAATTAAAGAATCGAGTTTCGTTTCGAAAAGCAATGAAAAAAGCAATAGAATTAACTGAACAGGCGGATACAAAAGGAATTCAAGTCCAAATTGCAGGACGCCTCGATGGAAAAGAAATAGCACGTGTCGAATGGATCAGAGAAGGTAGGGTTCCTCTACAAACCATTCGGGCTAAAATTGATTATTGTTTCTATACAGTCCGGACGATCTATGGGGTATTAGGCATAAAAATTTGGATATTTCTAGAGGATTAATAAGAATAAGAATACGTTACTTGTCTTTCTTCTTTATGCGATATCCATGCAAAAAAAATAAAAAACAACAAACTCTTTGCTTTCAGTCTTTTTTTTATTTCTGATTCTGAATTTTTTTTTTAAATGACAATTCTTAATTTCTATAGGATTGCATAAAAAAATGATTAATGATTTTATAGAATTGCTATGCTTAGTGTGTGACTCGTTAGTTTTTTTGAGAAGATAGGATTAAAAAAAGGACCCGACCTTTACTATGAACTCATTACTATAGAACTAATAACCAACTCATCGCTTTGCATTATCTGGATACCAAAAAGCAGTCAAAATATGATATATTGATCATATACTTGTAGCAACTGCAAGATTTCTTGTATTGCATAGAAAAGAAAACCAATCGAATTGTGATAGAAAATAAAGTATACAGATAAAAGGAAGGTTGATAGAAAGCTAGAAAAAAAATTGAATGATATATAATTCCAATATGTATGTAAGGTTTCTGAGTCTTCTCAGAAAAACACAAATCAAATAAGGCAATGTAATAAAGCATCAATACGGATTGATCTAGTTATGGGCGAATCAGTTCGTTCATATAAAAATAAAAAATAATCAAGAGCCTCGAGCCAATAAAGACTGAGAAGATTGACTCAAGAAAAAATCTTCTGCGGGGGCTCCGTTGTAGAATTCAAACCTAACCATGAATTGAGAAGCAATGGGAACGAAAGAACCCACGAATACGGGGGATTCCATTGAAAAACGAATCTTAATAATTCATTGGGTGGGATGGCGAAACGAACCAGGAACCAATTCATTTATTCCCAAAAGGCATGAACGAATCCTACAGCTGAAATAGATTTGAAAAAGTCAATATTCGCCCGCGAAGTTTTTTAGTAGATTACTGCTATTCAATCTCATTCGATTCTTTTCTTTTTAATTTTGAATAAAAAATCAAAGCAAAAAGAAATAACAAAAACACATTCTTCATAAATCAAATTGATTTAAATGTTTATAAATCCAAACAAGATATCAAAATTTCGAATTTAGAATAGATTAATTGAAATCTTAAAAAATCCAGGATTCAGTATATTTTACGAAAATTCGAAAATTGGAATCGTTTCGTTCGCGAGGAGCCGGATGAGGAGAAACTCTCATGTCCGTTTCTGTAGTAGAGATGGTATTGAGAAAGAACCATCCACTATAACCCCAAAAGAACCAGATTTCGTAAACAACATAGAGGAAGAATGAAAGGGATATCTTCTCTAGGAAGCCGTATTTCTTTCGGTAAATATGCTCTTCAGGCACTTGAGCCCGCTTGGATTACATCTAGACAAATAGAAGCAGGTCGGCGGGCAATGACCCGAAATGTGCGCCGTGGTGGAAAAATCTGGGTATGTATATTTCCGGACAAACCTGTTACGTTAAGACCTACGGAAACACGTATGGGTTCAGGGAAGGGATCCCCCGAATATTGGGTAGCTGTCGTTAAACCAGGTAGAATACTTTATGAAATGGGTGAAGTTGGAGAAAATCTAGCCAGAAAGGCTATTTCAATAGCGGCGTCAAAAATGCCTATACGAACTCAATTTATTATGTCAGGTTAGACAGGTAGACCGACGGAAAAAAGTCTTAGAGATAAAAAAACAATTGTGGGTTTCTTTTATTTTGAATTTGAACAAGAATATTTCTTTTTTTTTACTTCGACTTTCTCTTTGCATTGAAAGAACAGATTCAAAACAAAAATGATATGATTCAAGCTCAAACCCATTTGAATGTCGCGGATAACAGCGGGGCTCGAAAATTGATGTGTATTCGAATCATAGGAGCTAGTAATCGCCAATATGCTCATATTGGCGACATTATTGTCGCTGTGATTACGGATGCATTACCAAACACATCTCTAGAAAGATCAGAAGTGATCAGAGCTGTAATTGTTCGTACTTGTAAAGAACTTAAACGCAACAACGGCATGATAATACGATATGATGACAATGCAGCAGTTGTTATTGATCAAGAAGGAAATCCAAAAGGAACTCGAGTTTTAGGCGCGATTGCCCGAGAATTGAGACAGTTAAATTTCACTAAAATAATTTCATTATCACCTGAAGTATTATAGTATCACATCCGACTTAATAGAGTATAGTCCTACTCGTCTACTTAGTTATTGAATGAAATAGATAACTTAAATTTAGTGAATCAAATTTTATCTGACGCGTATCTCTTTATTTATTTCAAATATTTGAAAATTCAATAAACTAATTTGAAGTATTTTATTGTTTATTATATTTAATAATATAATATTAAACATTTTTAAACATTCTTATTGTTATTGAGTTATTGAATATTTTTTTTATTACATAACAAAGTAAAAAAAAGCATGTTGATTAGATCAAAAACGTGGAGGCAACAAAAATTTAAATTTATCATGGGTAGAGACACTATTGCTGACGTAATAACCTCTATACGAAATGCTGACATGAATAGAAAAGGGATGGTTCAAATAGAATCTACTAATATCACGGAAAACGTTGTAAAAATGCTTTTACGAGAGGGGTTTCTTGAAAACGTGAGAAAACATCAGGAAAACAACAAATATTTTTTGGTTGTAACCCTACGACATAGAAGGAATAGAAAAGGAATGTATCCAACTATTTTAAATTTAAAACGGATCAGTAGGCCTGGTCTACGAATCTATTCTAACTATCAACGAATTCCTAGAATTTTAGGCGGGATGGGAATTGTAATTCTTTCTACTTCTCAAGGGATAATGACAGACCGAGAGGCTCGACTGGAAGGAATTGGGGGAGAAATTTTGTGTTATATATGGTAATCCTTCTTATATCTGAATTGTCGCCAAAATAGAATTGACTATTTGTCAAAAGAAAAAAAAGACGTGTTAATTACTCTTAACATTATTTGATATTTCGAGAGGTTTTAACTAAAACGAAAAGAAGAAAAAATGGATTCCTAATTCATAATAACAAGGATTCGAATGATTAGGTGCTTTTTTTTTAACCATCAGCATTTCTTTGATGAGAATACAATTCGAGGTTGGGGTTTCAAATTTCAAGAAATTTATTTTCTTCCAATAAGTATACTCAGAATTCAGTTTAGGAATGACAACTATGAAAATAAGAGCCTCCGTTCGTAAAATTTGTGATAAATGTCGATTGATCCGTAGGAGAGGACGAATTATAGTAATTTGTTCCAATCCGAGACATAAACAAAGACAAGGATAATCTTTTGAAAATGGACTCTATAACATAAAGTAACCAATACAAAAATAGGATCTGTTTTGACATGAAATGGATATATCCATATACCTCGAATTTATCATTATAAGATGATAAAGTAAAGTATGGCAAAATCTATACCAAGAACTGGTTCACGGAGAAATGCCCGGATTGGGTCACGTAAGAATATACGCCGAATACCAAAGGGCGTTATTCATGTTCAAGCAAGTTTCAACAACACCATTGTGACTATTACAGATGTCCGAGGTCGGGTAATCTCTTGGGCCTCCGCCGGTACTTGTGGATTCAAAGGTACAAGAAGAGGGACTCCATTTGCTGCTCAAACCGCAGCAGGAAAGGCTATTCGTACAGTCATAGATCAAGGTATGCAACGAGCAGAAGTGATGATCAAAGGTCCCGGTCTCGGTAGGGATGCAGCATTACGAGCTATTCGAAGAAGTGGTATACCATTAAGTTTCGTACGTGATGTAACCCCTATGCCCCATAATGGATGTAGGCCCCCTAAGAAAAGACGTGTATAGAAATAAAAATGAAATAGATTTCAAGAGAAATAAACAATTCAATGATCTGATCAAATAATATTAATATGGTTCGAGAGAAAGTAAGAGTATCTACTCGGACACTACGGTGGAAGTGTGTTGAATCAAGAGCAGATAGTAAGCGTCTTTATTATGGACGCTTTATTCTGTCTCCACTTAAGAAAGGACAAGCCGATACAATAGGCATTGCAATACGAAGAGCTTTGCTGGGGGAAATAGAAGGAACATGCATCACCCGAGCAAAATTTGAAAAAATACCACATGAATATTCTACGATAGTGGGTATTCAAGAATCAGTACATGAGATTTTAATGAATTTGAAAGAAATTGTATTGCGAAGTAATCTGTATGGAACTAGCAACGCGTCCATTTGTTTCCAGGGCCCTGGATGTGTAACTGCTCAAGATATTATCTTACCAACTTCTGTGGAAATCATTGATAACACACAGCATATAGCTACACTAACAGAACCAATTCATTTTTGTATTGGATTACAAATCGAGAGAAATCGAGGATATCATATAAAAACACCCAAAAACTTTCACGAAGAAAGTCATCCTATCGATGCTGTATTCATGCCTGTTCGAAATGCAAATCATAGTATTCATTCTTATGAGAATGGAAATGAAAAAGAAGAGATACTTTTTCTTGAAATCTGGACAAACGGGAGTTTAACTCCTAAAGAGGCGCTTCATGAGGCCTCTCGAAATTTAATTAATTTATTTATTCCTTTTCTACACGCGGAAGAAGAAAACTTACATTTCGAGAACAATCAGCACAGGGTTACTTTACCTTTTTTTACTTTTCATCATCGATTAGCTAATCTAAGGAAAACAAAAAAAGAAATAGCATTGAAATCTATTTTTATTGACCAATTAGAATTGCCTCACAAGTTCTATAATTGCCTTAAAAAGTCAAATATACATACATTATTGGAACTCTTGAATAAGAA